AGTAGAGTTCCAACGAAAATCACCCGATTGAAAGTAATGTCAGAATTTGATATTTCTAGATCCAATTTCTTCATCTATTCACTTGATCTTTTTTCGATCCATCTTATATCAAGAAAATAGATTTTTGTTGTTATAGAATCGGGGATTCTATGGGAACAATAAAATAATAAATAAGTATGAATATAACAAGAGAAGGGGTAATAGTAGAAAAAAGTTATACAAAGCTATATACGAGTCATCCCCACACTCTTATTTTTTTTTATTATTATTAATTGAATTTCATTTGATTAAAGCGAAGTTCTGTAAAAACCTCCGCCTTCTTTGAAATATCATAAACAGTTCCTGTAGGTTGAGCGCCTTTTTCAAGGAAATAGAGAATAGCAGGAACATTTAAATAAGTTTGATTCTTTATCGGATCATAAAAACCCACTTTCTGAAGATCTCTTCCTTCTCTTCGGGATCGAACATCAATTGCAACGATTCGATAGACGGCTCATTGGGATAGATATAGATAAACAATACCCCCCCTAGAAACGTATAAGAAGTTTTCTCCTCGTACGGCTCGAGAAAAAATAATTCGAAGTTATGTCTAGGTATAGAATTCTAATGGCAAATAGATCCATAAAATCATCAAATCAATTAGACTATGATTTAAGTCTTTTTTTTTCTTTCCCGAAAAAGAAAAAATCATTTATACTCATAACTCAAGTTGGATAACTCTCAAATAGCTCAAAGAAAACTCTTAGACATTTCATTTATTGAGTGGTCTCTAACCCCCCTTTTTTTGTCTCGTTTAGAATCTATTTTGATTCCTCATTCTGATCTAGTTGTTGAGACAATTGAAAATGGTATTTCCTTGTTCCAGGATCCTTTATCTTGACTTTAAATCATTGGGTTTAGACATTACTTCGGTGATCTTTAATCGTTTCAAAATGGCAGCAACATACCTTTTTTTGTGATTTCTTTCTATCAAAGAATCATAGAACGGTTGATTCCCACGTGCTACACTTTTGATCGACAGAGTTTTACCAATTCCAAGAAATTTTCCTTTTGGATTTGAAACTTGCTCGAATTTGATCCTTGCGATTTCTATATCGAAGATATACTTACGAAGTTGTTCCAACTTATTGATTGGCACTAACCCTAGATCCTTGCCCCTGAGAAATGAATCAATACTTTCTACTCGAGCTCCATCATATCATGTACTATATTCCATTACAACCCAAATGGGGGTTCTAGTGGAACAGAACAAAGGATGTCGAGTCAAGAGCACTTTCATTCCTATATAATATAAAATGGTGGATGTAAGAATCCACAGTTGATCATGTCCTTCAAGTCGCACGTTGCTTTCTACCACATCGTTTCAAACGAAGTTTTACCATAACATTCCTCTAGTTTGGAACCGGTATGTAATTGATTCGATTATGGAATCATGAGTAGTCATTGGTTCAGTCGGTCCATAGTAATCCATACTTTTCTCCTTCTATTTCTATATAGATGGGTAGATATTTTTCTGAAGAAGTCTCACCAAGAATTCAACTTAATCTTCTATTTTATTATATGAATGCAACATTTTTTTTTATTTATATTTATTTAAATTTTGATTTATATTTATTTTAAAATAACACAAATAAATGAGTTCTTTTTGAATCTGCATCTTTGAGTGACTCAATAGGATAGATTCACCAATCTCACACGTCTTCGAGTACCAAGGACTCATAAGAAATCATTAAAAATATTTAATTGAAAAAATTTCCTACTTCGACATCATTATTTGAATAATGTTTTACAGTTTACAGTAAGTACCGGATTTTATTTTGATCATCATAAGAGAGAAAAATCCACGTTTCTTTTCGAATTGAATCATCATCAACGATTTAAAGCATATAGATAGATTGAAAAGCAAATCCAATTTCTTTCTTTTTTGTGGAGTGGATAAAAAAAAGACTGATATGTAAGGGAAGGTTGCAGATTTAGGTCGTTATTCTTTCATCTGATTGAGAAAATCAGAATCGAAAGAATAGGGGATTTCCGTATCTATCAGATAAACTGAACAATTGTCACTGGAAGTAATTAAATTATGGATATTCTATGTTAAATATTTGGATCACAAATCTTTTTCACAAAAATCGAAACACCGTTGTCACTGAAATAGAACGATAACAAGACATACATAAATGTATTATTGAAAATGAAAATAGATCTGGCACGTTAAGGTTTTTGGTTTTTCTAAGTAATTAACTTCAATATGAATAGGAAGGGGATGGGCATACGATGAAAGGCCTGTCCGACTTTTTTTTGAATTCAAACTCTTGTGATCTATGTTCCCATCTTACCTGGATCACAAATAGATTCAGTTACATCCGCGTGTCATTTGAACTCAATTCAGTTTGTGAAAAAGATATGATTCAGAGAAGAATCATTAAAAATTAGAAACAAGAATCCCATTCTAGCCACTAGTACACTCTTAAATAGAAGTTGTAGCAACCTTTATTCTGATATTAAATAAAGGGTATACTTTGGGACGGAAGGATTCGAACCTCCGAATAGCGGGATCAAAACCCGTTGCCTTACCACTTGGCCACGCCCCATTTAGATTTCTATTCTGCACTAATAAAGACTATTATTGGTATTGGTTGTTCGTCAATTCCAGTCCAAATATCTATGGAATAGATTAGATTGTTGATAGGATTTTGACACGTGTAAATAGAGAATTAAACTGAATTTATTGATCATTCCATATAATTTAATTAAGATATTGTATTGTATGAAAGTATAATCTCTTCTATTCTCTTTTGAGAATTGAAGGATTTTTGATTGGGTGAGTTCAAAGAAAAAGAAGGATTTTTTGGTCTACTTTACTTTCTTCATTTTTCCCTTATATCAATAACTCAATCAAAATGCAATTATCTCCAAGAACAAAATCTTTGTTATGCTTAATATCTTTAGTTTGATCGGTATCTGTCTTAATTCTGCCCTTTTTTCGAGTAGTTTTTTCTTCGCCAAATTACCCGAGGCCTACGCTTTTTTAAATCCAATTGTAGATGTTATGCCAGTCATACCTGTGCTCTTTTTTCTCTTAGCCTTTGTTTGGCAAGCTGCTGTAAGTTTTCGATGAGATCTTTAATACTGTCCTAGAAAAATTCATGATTTATTCGAGAAAAAAAAATTCTAACAATTGATAAGATCGGATAAGTCTTACAGTATGAACCCTCGATTCAAACATTGAAATTCTTGGATAGCCGCGATAAATCTGGATCATCCCATTTCTTCATTCTGACCCCTTTTTTTTGTCCAGTGAAAGACCCTATTAGGTTCCGCCACAATATCTAATTGTGGGTATTAAAGAAAATTTTGGTAATGAAAGACTTTTATTACAAATCAATTTCTGAAAATTCTTTTCGATTTCTAGAAACCACTTCATTTTTGGTGTCAAAATAGGATATATGGTATAAAAACGGAGAATCTATTCTCTTTTTTTTTCAAAAAAAAAAAAAAAGATCTTGGAGATTGTGTAATGCTTACTCTCAAACTCTTTGTTTACACAGTAGTGATATTCTTTGTTTCTCTCTTCATCTTCGGATTCCTATCTAATGATCCAGGACGTAATCCTGGACGTGAAGAATAAAAAATAGGATAAGGTTTTTCGTTTTCCTTGCTTTATTTTAAAATTTTCTTAGAATTTTATCTATTCCACACCTTTAACTATGAAAAAATCAAAAGGGTTCGATAAATTCGAAAGATAAATAAAATATCAAGTCATCAATGGAAACGGAAAGAGAGGGATTCGAACCCTCGGTACAAATAACTCGTACAACGGATTAGCAATCCGACGCTTTAGTCCACTCAGCCATCTCTCCCAATTGAAAAAGGATAATTACTATGTTACATTACGTATAAAGTAAGGATTGAAAAAAGTCTTTCTTTATCTCTTCTCTCTTTATTATTATTATATAGATATATATAACCAGCATATAGATATATATAACCAGCAATTCCATAAAGTAAGGGCTCGAAAGAAATATTTCCAATATAAAAATAAAGAATACCTCTTTGATTTCGTCCGAAAGGACCTTTTTTATTCCCACGGCCTGGCCGGGTCAATACCTAGCCGGGCCTTTTTTTGTTCCAATGAATCATAGATAAAATGATTTATCTGATTTGAAAACAAAAATGCTTGTTATTGAAGTAAGAACAATCAGAAAAAGGACTATTTCCATTCCTATGATATAGAATCAAAGTGTCATTTTTTATTATTTTTTAATATTCTTTTCTTGTTTACTTTACTGGAAAAAAAAGCCCCGTTATTTATTAATATTGTAATTGTAATTCATTTATTTTATTTCTTCAAGAAAGAGGCTTTATTTGAACACTTGAGTCCACAAAAAAGACTATGGTTTTCTTTTTTACTAGATCCAGTTGGCCCGAATTCATAAAACTCGACAGTTTAATAAATAGGGAAGGAAGTGCCTTCAAAAAAAAACCGAACTATGGATTCTTGCACAATGCATTTTTATGTTATGACTTAAGTGGTTTTGTCGAGCCGTATCTGTCAAAACTCCTCCAGCAAAAGATAGAACTTGTTATTGAAACGAGCCCCTTTTCTTAATCTCATTAAGTCCCCCGACAAAACGCGTCGACAGTCTAATTTTCATGATTCTTTTCTAATCCTGTCTTGATTACGTCCGGTTCCCTTGTTCGACAAAAGGTCCGTTTATATACAATAATCGCATTGTAGCGGGTATAGTTTAGTGGTAAAAGTGTGATTCGTTCTATTAACCCCCTTAATAGTTAAGGGGTGCTTCGGTTTAATTCATATTCCGATCAAAAACTTTATTTCTTAAAAGGATTTAATCCTTTACCTCTCAATGACAGATTCGAGGAAGAATCTACATTCTCATGATTTTTATCCAAGAGTCAATTCGAAATTGAAAAGTTGGATTATGAAATTACGAAACATAATTTTTTTTATTAAATTGGATCAATACTTCCAATTGAAT